TAGATTATCTTGGCATTCATTTGAAAACTTTCATAATCCCTTCCCGAACCAAACATGAATTTTTCAATTCATTTGGCTCTCATGCTCAATTACGTCATGGTCACTGCCCATATCTTGTTATGAATGTAATGAGCCTATCCTCTTTTCTCTATTCAGATTCACACCCCTCAAAAATTGAAAAACGGATTACGAATACTAATTCAAGATCATAATAAAATTTGGAGGACTCTTCTGACCAAATAAAAAAAATCTGAAATTGTCAGCAAAGTTGCTTTTTTTTAGTGAAATTCAAAGAATTCGTTTCACTTTTTACATTATATATTACATAGGTCATTGATTTGGCATTTGATAAGATAATATAGAAAAAATATAATGTGACCCGCAATACAAAAAAGGTTTCAAATAATTTTCTCGACATGAGCGTTCTATATCGAACAAAAAATTTCAACTAGTCCTTCATTTCAAATTTCAAATGACGCTAGTAGTAGAAAGAATACCATGCTATGCTTGGACTTCAAAAGGTTCGCTTTAACCATATAATTAATCCCGCATTATTGGTTGATTGAGAATCAAAGCAAAAAGCGGATTTACCAAAAAATTACGAAATGCTACGTTTCTTAAATAGTTTCAATATCATGTTTTTTTTTGAATTGAAAAAATTCAACGAATTTCCAAATTCATAAGTAATTCGCGAGATCATGCACCTTTTACTTTCAATTTTAGTTAAAAAACTAATAGTTAAAGTTCAAATGAAAATAATGAAAAAAAAAGTGCAGCTGGGCCAGTCCAGCCTATTCTTGAAATAAACAACTCGCACACACTCCCTTTCCAAAAAAGATCAATACACCAAATACTACACTTAGATTTATTGGATTTGTTGCTAAAATATCGGTATTAAACCCAAAACTCCCAGCCATCGGCCATTGGCCCAAGGAAAGGAAAGAATCGGTTAGATTTTTCATACAATCTCCTCTCTGTTTTTTACAGATAGATAAACAAGAATAGCTTTTCTTTTTTTGTATCACTTCTCTTATATATACTTCTATATATTCTTATATTTGATTTCTATAAATTTCTTATATCAATAGAATTGATTTAGAAATCAATAACGATTGTCTACTTATTTTGATTTGCATTTCCCTCTCTCTTGCTCTCTCTCGATATAGCGAAAAAAAAAATAAAGTTTATGGATTTTTTCAATTCAAAATTCCTAATCCTAATAAAAATAATACTTATTAGTATTTTCGAATTAGCTAGCAAATTTCAAGTTTCATATTAATTTCGGAATATTTCGTTGTTGGAAGACTCCTTAAGTTTCAATTTCTAAGAACGGGAAGGAAGAAAGCGGATCGGTATGCGAATTACTCATCCTTAAATCTTTCCTTCCCGGGCAGGGAGTCGTGCCCAAATTGTAGGAGTGAATTATTGATATAATTCCAAAAAGCAAGTGAAATAAATTCAGAAAAGAAGTCAAAATTTTCTATATCTATCTATATCTATTTGTAATTGTTTAAGTGTTTAAGACAAGATTAAATTAAACAAACGGATTTGCAAATAACAGCGCTAAAGCGACAACCAATCCATAAATTGTTAATGCTTCCATAAAAGCCAGACTAAGCAATAAAGTACCTCGTATTTTTCCCTCCGCCTCGGGCTGTCTTGCGATCCCCTCTACAGCTTGGCCCGCAGCAGTCCCTTGGCCAACCCCAGGTCCAATAGAAGCAAGTCCGACAGCTAACCCAGCAGCAATAACAGAAGCGGCAGAAATCAGTGGATTCATGATAAATTGAATTTCTCAAAAAAAAAAATGGTTAATGATACAATCATTCAATGAATTATAGATGAATTATTCCATCACTCAGTTTCATCCAATCAAAGTAACTAAAAATAAAAACTCCAAATTGAAGTAATAGAATAATATTCTTGAATCATCAGAACTTATTCTCTATCGCTTTTTGAAGTTGGATTCTTCGGAATCCAAAACCAAAGACGTCTATTGGAATCCCTATTGAAATTCATAGTATTAGTAGGGTCTTAGATAGTTTTAGGTCATATATAACTATTCAATATCTAATATCCCATATACATGTGTTTCTTACAGAATGTAAACCAACTTAGTTGGATCTTAGATCCAGTAGAATTCTTGTTGAACGAGAAAAGCTCCCCAGCTGAATTCGATATCGATAATAGTTGGATTCTAGGTACACAATTTTGAACTGGCTAATTTATTTTTTTGAATCGCGTTTTTTAATTCTTCTCTTGCTGTATGATTATTCCGCATGGGTCGAATTTATCTAGAAAAATAGAAAAATTGGTTAAGGCGAATCATTTCATAGAAATTTTCATTAGCATTTTATTCTATTTTCTTTTTTTTTTTTTTCTTCGTTTTTATTCAATTTTATTTATTTAAAAATATTTATAAATCAAATAATAGATATAAACAGGACATTTATTTTAGGAAACCGATCCTCTTTCGTTTTTTTTTTTAGAAGCTCCACTAAATATTTTATTTTAATGGAACCTTTTTTCCTATTACGGTATATTCTAACTGCCTTGACTTAATTCGTTATCCTTTATTAGTTATCTATTTTGATGTTCCCCAAGTAGATTATCGTGAGTTCCGCTATTATTTTGGTCGAAATTCAAAAAACAACTATTTATAAGTGAAGTCAATGATGACCCTCCATAGATTCTCCTATATAAGCGGCGGCTAAAGTTGCAAAAATAAGAGCTTGAATACCACTGGTAAATAATCCAAGGAACATGACAGGTATAGGAACTACTGAAGGTACTAAAGAAACAAGAACAACAACTACTAATTCATCGGCTAAAATATTTCCGAAAAGGCGAAAACTAAGTGATAAGGGTTTTGTAAAATCTTCCAAGATGTTAATGGGTAAAAGGATTGGAGTAGGTTGAATGTATTTACTGAAATAACCTAATCCTTTTTTGCTAAGACCCGCATAGAAATAGGCTACGGAGGTGAGTAAAGCTAAAGCAACAGTAGTATTTATATCATTCGTGGGTGCGGCTAATTCTCCGTGGGGTAACTGTATGATTTTCCATGGTAAAAGAGCCCCTGACCAATTACAAACAAAAATAAATAGGAACATAGTTCCTATAAAAGGAACCCATGGACCATATTCTTCTCCAATCTGGGTTTGGCTCACGTCTCGAATGAATTCAAGGACATATTCGAAGAAATTCTGCCCGTCATTCGGAATGGTTTGTGGATTCCGAACAGCTAGACTGGCTGAAACTAATAAGATAGCAATTACAACCCAAGAAGTAATAAGTACTTGACCATGGACTTGAAAACCTCCTATTTGCCAATATAAATGTTGGCCTACTTCTACACCCGATATTTCGTATAACACTTTGAATGTGTTGGTGGAACATGAGAGAACATTCATATTACCCTCTGACAGAAATTGAAATTCCAGGAAATTATTTTAATTCAACCATCTCTTTTTCTACTTGCTTATTTGAATTTTTTGATACGAACTAATAACATAATATCCCTACTCATTTTTATCTCATTTATATAATCAAATTCAAGAATAGTAAACGATTCGATAAATTTCTGGAGGGTTCCCAAAAACAAAATTTCTATCTTATTATTAATTACGTATTTCGGATATAGCTAGAACGACCCTCACAAATTGCGAATACTAATTTGTTAAGAATTAATCGGATTGAAGCTATAGCGTCATCATTTGCTGGAATTGAAATATCTGCCAGGTCGGGATCACAATTTGTATCGATTAAGCAAATTGTTGGAATTCCCAAAGTGATACATTCTCGAAGAGCTGTATATTCTTCTTGCTGATCAATGATAATTATAATATCGGGTAACCCCGTCATATATTTAATCCCACCCAGATATGTTTGCAAATGGGATAATTGTCTCTTGAACATAGCTGCGTCTCTTTTTTTTGGAAGACAGTAGAAGTTTCCTGTCTTTTGTTCGATTCTCAAGTCCCTGAACTTATGAAGTCGCGTTTCTGTAGTGGACCAATTGGTTAACATGCCACCGAGCCATTTTTTATTAACATAATGACACCGAGCCCTTATTGCAGCCCGCGCTACTAAATCGGCTGCTTTAGTTTTTGTACCAACAATTAAAAACTCTTTTCCCTTACTTGCTGCATCAAAAACTAAATCACAAGCTTCTGATAAAAAACGCGCAGTTTTAGTAAGATTTGTGATATGAATACCTTTACGCTTGGTAGAAATATACGGCGACATCCTCGGATTCCATTTCCTAGTCCCATGACCAAAATGAACTCCGGCTCCCATCATCTCTTCCAAATTTATGTTCCAATATCTTCTTGTCATTTCTTCCCACACTTCCTCTTTCTTTTTTGTTTCAAAAAAAAGTGACGAGGTTGTCTTGAACTAAATAATTGTTCCGACGGAACCTTTTCTTCTATCGTAGATTGGACGTCTCAATGTCAATACACAATCCAAACTGCTAACCTCTATTCATTATTATCTGAATTTAGTATCGGAATTTCCATTACCCCCTCAAGACCATATAGAAAGAGTTTTGCAAATGGAAATTGAATGCCAAAACGCAAGAAAGAATACACTTTGTTTAGGACTCATTAAATGATATATGATATAAATCATTCCTCAGGGAAATCATTTTGAACGGCAAGAATCAAATAAGCCCGCGTGGTGGAACAAAATATCGTGTCTTTCCCCCGTTAAAAAGATCTGCTTTTTACTTTTCAAAGGAATGTGTTGCCGCAGTAATCTTTTAAATCCGGTCCCAACGGGGATCATCCCACCTATAACAACGTTCTCTTTTAGACCTTTCAACCAATCGATACGACCACGAAGAGCTGCTTTGGCTAAAACTCGAGCAGTTTCTTGAAAACTCGCTTCCGATATGAAACTTTGAGTATTCAAAGATGCTCTTGTTATTCCCAATAGGATAGCGCGGTACCAGATCGATTCTTCTAAAGCGCGCCCTGTTCGTTCCGCTCGCAACAATCCAATTAGTTCTCCCGGTAAAAAAACATTAGATATTCCATCCTCGGAAACCAACACTTTTGATGTTATTTGGCGTACAATGATCTCTATGTGCCTATTATGAATTTGCACCCCTTGGGATCGATAAACCTTTTGTATCTTATTAACCAACGATATACGACTTTGCACTATAGTCAGCTCAGTCCCAATCAAGAATCCCCAAGGAATTCCAAGAATTTGTGGTATATACGTGTTCCAACCCACAATTCTTTTTTGTAGGTTCATTGATATTGAATCAATTGAACGCACTTCTAAGACCTGTTCCACTTTTGGAAGACCTTGCGTTATATCACCGGATCTCGATTTTTCATATATAAATGTAACTAATGTATCTCCTTCGTAAAAGATTTCTCCATAATGTCCATGAACAGTTGCTCCCGGAGTGGCCAAATAAGGTTTAGCCAATCTTATTACTACAGAGTCACCTTGAATAAGCAAAACTTGACCCGATTTGAAAGGGGGTCCTTTTTTGGCTATATATCCATTTTGACAAATAAACTCACCGAGACTAATTATTGTGGGGCGTTCTTCCCAATAATTAGAACAATAACTTTGATGGCGAAAATACCAATTCAAATTGAATAAATTGAAAACGATTTTATCGTACGGATCATGATTTGAAATTATCCCATTTTCATCCATTAAATAATATTTAAGCACTTGAAAAGTCGGTTTTAAATTTTCAAATTGAGGATATTTAGTTATTAAGATCGGATTATGAGTTAGTAAATAATAAAAGGAATAAAAATTCAAAAAATTAAACACCGTTCCTAACGGTCCGATCGAATTCCTAATTTGAATTATAGGATCTGTTGAAATGAATTCTTTTTTTACATTGAGATTGAGATATTTTATATCGTTGAATAGGTCCATTCTGAAACAATTCGATGATGATAAAATCATCAAGGAAGGGTATTCCTTATTGTTATTTAACAATGTGCGAATTGTTCCGTGATTTTGGGGGTTAAGTGATTGTTTCATTTTTCTCTTTTTATAAATATAAATGGAATAAAAAGGATTGATGTTGGTATGATCTGATACCTTATCGGAAATGAATCCTAAACCTGAGAGATCAGTTCTTTTTTTGCGATACGAAATAGCGGATTTTACTAAGTCGATTATTAGGAAAGCTCGAACCAAACCATTTGTACTTACTTCAATAAAAGAAGTACAGACCTCCTCGATCGAAGAACTTTTTATGCCTTGGTTCCAATTCAAAATTAAACAAGTCCGAATTAGTTGAATACTGGTATCAGAAATTCCTTGAATGGGTTTGGCATTTCCATAAACAATATAATTGACAACTCTAAGTTGCATATTATCCCTTTCTTGTAAAAAATCCGGGGGGAAGAGTGTTGGTAAATTTAGACCATCTGATATCTCATATGTCACTACCGGGCGAACTAAAACAAAATACTTTTTCTTAGTAGATGTGATCCGTTGGACATAGATCCAATTTTTCCATTTCTTTGAGTCCGTAAAAGTGATGTTTACTTTTCCTGGAGGTATCAAGATCCCGCTGTGTCGGGATATCTTATCGGTCGCCCCCGGAAAATGAATATCTCCTGAAAAGATTTTCAGTTCAATTCTCGTTTTTTTTCTCTCCATTCGGACTAATCCGCCCACGTGGCTTCTTGTATTTATATTGAAAACAATTCGTGTATCTATTCCAATGAGACTATTATTTCGTATCATTATCAAAGAAGATTCAGTTAAACTATGCACTTCTTCGGGAATGAAAAAAAATGGATCTAGTCTCATTTGGTATTTTGACTTCAATTCTTTTATTGGTCGAGCCTCAAAAAAATCCTCTTTTTTAACGAGTGAATGCACGCCCAGAGTCCCATATTTAGTAATTCCCGAACTCTTTCTGCTGTATCGAGGATCATCGAAATAAGCAAAAATACTATTATTTCTACGGAAAATACCATTTATTGGTAGTTCAATCGAGATACCTGAATGAGGCATTAACTCTTTCTTTCGTTCTTGAATCGATTGGATTGGAACGAGAAATCTATTTACTCGCCTTTTTCCCAATAAATGAGAATTACCATGTAAAATGGTCAGATTCCAACGAACGGGTTCTGAATAATTAGGAATCTTGTCTTCTGTTTTTTGACCAGAAAAATATGAACGAATTAATTTGTATCTTCGTGGATCATTATTCATTGAGAGAGTTGAAATTGGCCCTCGTTCTACAGAAAGGGACGAAATATTCATTTGATCTTGATCCTTGTGCGGTGAAAAGGGGACTGCACTGGATCTCCACGAACCTCCTGATAATATCCATAAATGACTTGTTTTTGGTAAAAGATGAACATTACTATATGTAAATGTGGATGCGTGGTACACAGCATTACTCCAGTGCATTTCTCCCTCTGAGTCCGAATAAATATGTTTTCGAACTCTCTCTTTCAAATTCAAAGTGTATGGTACCTCGCGAATCTCAGCAATTACTTGTTCTGCTTCGACATATTGATTATTTTGAACCAAAAGAAAACTTTTAGGTGGAATAGTTACATGATGGAGAATCTCCTCACTCTGAATAGTGACATATAAGGCTATAGAACATATAAAAGCAGGATGCCCGTGACGCGTACGCGTGGGATGAACGAAATCTTCATTAAATTGGATTTTTCCATTCGACGGAGCTCGTACATGTTCTGCAGTACCGCCTGTGAAGACTCCTCCAGTATGAAAAGTTCTTAATGTTAGTTGAGTCCCCGGTTCTCCAATGGATTGCCCCGCAATAATACCTACAGCTTCTCCCAACTCGACCAGGTCGCCATGAGTGGGACTCCTACCGTAACATAATTGACAGATCCAAGATGTACTCCTACAAGTAAAAGGAGTTCGAATAAAAATTAGTTGAGTTTGAAAGGTTATGAATTGATGGACAAGCCCAAATCCAATATCTTGATTTCGGATGGCGATGCAACGTGAGCCCATATATATATCCTCTGCTAATACACGACCAACTAATGTTTGAATAAAAATTCTTTCGGACTCGGGAATTATCCCATTTCGAGGACTTACGGCAACCCCTCGAGCGGTTCCACAATCCGTTCGACGTACAACAATGTGTTGAACTACTTCAACAAGTCGGCGCGTAAGATATCCCGCATCCGAGGTTCGTACAGCCGTATCCACAACCCCTTTTCGGGCTCCGTAGCAAGAAATGATATATTCTGTTAAAGACAGCCCTTCTCGTAAATTACTTTGGATAGGTAAATCAATCATTTGTCCTTGAGGATCTGACATTAATCCCCTCATACCTACTAATTGGTGCACTTGAGATGCATTTCCTCTAGCTCCCGAAAAAGACATTATATGGACTGGATTAAGTGAATCTGTCATCCTAAAATTAGGATTCATTTCTTGTCGCAAATATTCACTTGTAGCATACCACACCTCAATAGATTGGCGTAATTTTTCTATTGCGTGCACATTCCCATAATGATGGTGTTGTTCTAAAATGAAACTATGTTCTTCAGCATCTTGTACTAACGATCCCTTAGAAGGGATCGTTAAAAGATCATCAATCCCTAATGAAATGGATGTAGCAGTGGCTTGCTGGAAACCCAGAGTTTTGACTTGATCCAGAATGTGTGATGTATATGCCATTCCGAAGTGATCTATTAATTTGCTAATAAGTTTTTTAATAGCAGTTCCGTCTATTATTTTATTGTGAAAGACTAGATTGACTCGTTCTGCCATAAGTCCCTCCATATTCTGCTGATTGGGATTCGACAATGAGTTTGAGTCAATGATTTGAAAAACTTCCCTTTATCAATATTAATACCGATAGAAAGTCAGAGGAAGTAGAGTCCTAGTAGAAACAGAAAGATCAAAATTCACGCCAGTGTTACAAAATCACTTAATTGAGATGCCATATGATTAGTGACCAGACGAGCAGGCTCGACAAAACCCTTGTAGGGCTTCTTCGATTTCTCGAAAAAGAGAAATATGACCAATAGTTGTTCTAATATATATACAAAGAATTTCTTTTTTTATACTTCTTACTAAAAACGAGTGTTCATAAATCTCCTGACAAGTACCCCCTGATTCATAGTGAATCTCGATGGGACCCTCTTTTGAAGCAATAATGCGTTGATCGAGTCGCCAGCGGAGCCAAAAAGGACTATCTAAATTGAGTCTTTTCTGGCGATAAGCTCCAATTGCATTATAGGAATTACAAAAAAAAGGTTCTTTTTGTTTCTTAGACTGATGATTATTATCATTATTTCTTTCATTTTGATACGTTCTTCGATTCCATGGATTATACCTATTTCTACAAATACCTCGGCGATTCCCAATGGTTAATACATATAAACCAATAAGCATATCTTGGGTTGGTACGGAAATAGGATCCCCAATAGCTGGAGACAATAGATTCATATGCGAAAACATAAGTAAATGGGCCTCTGCTTGAGCCTCCAAAGATAAGGGTACATGAACAGCCATTTGATCCCCATCAAAGTCTGCATTGAATCCCTTACGAACTAATGGATGTAAACAAACCGCCCGTCCTTCGACTAAAATGGGTTGAAATGCCTGTATGCCTAATCTATGCAAAGTGGGCGCTCTATTCAGCAATACAGGGTGCCCCTGCATAACTTCCTGCAATATTTCCCATACAATTGTATCTTTTTCCCGAATTTGACTCTTAGCAACTCCTATGTTGGAAGCAAGATGTTGTCTAATTAGTCCCCGAATTACAAATGTCTGGAAAAGCTCTATTGCTATTTCCCGAGGCAATCCACATCGATGTAGTGGAAGTGAGGGTCCGACAACAATGACAGAACGACCCGAATAATCAACCCGTTTGCCAAGCATAGTCTCGCGAAATCTTCCCTCTTTTCCTTCAATTACATCAGAAAACGACTTGTAAACCTTATTATGACCATCCCTGATTGGCTGTCCGCGAATTCCATTATCAAGAAGCGTATCTACGGCTTCTTGTACCAATTTCTCTTGACACATTACTAATTCCCCCGGTGTAGATCTATTTGTTGTTAATAGATCGGTAAGCGTATTGTTTCGATAGATGACTCTTCTATAGAGTTCATTAATATCCGAGCTCATTAGCTTACCCCCATCTATCTGAATGATGGGTCGTAATTCAGGAGGAAGAACTGGTAGTAAACATAAAACCATCCATTCGGGTTCGATATTTGTTCGAATAAAGTGTTTAGCTAATTCTACGCGTCTAATCAAAAAATCCCTTCTTCTTCCAATTTTGCGATCTTCCCATTCATTACCCGTGCTTCTTTCTTGGCCTAATTCCTTCCATTCTACTAATGAATAATCTAGAATACTTTGCAAATCTATATCGGCTAATTGTTCTCGTATCGCACCTGCTCCAGTACAAATTTCTCGATTTCGAAATATATCGAAACCGTGAGTAGTAAAAAAAACTGGGATGCTGTATTTCCAGGATTGTATTTCATATTCGAATAACCCTCGTAATCGTAAGAAAGTAGGTTTTTTAGCTATAGGCCTAGCAAAAGAAAAATTGGGATAGGATTCCCCCCCCTTTCAAATCGGACGTGAAAGTTTCTTTTCGTCCGGCTCAAGTAGTTAGAGAACCAAATAAACAAAAAAAGAGGTTTTGTTTTTACTTTCGAATTTTCGAAAAATCTCCTCGAATCTACTCCTTACTCAAGTTAGTAGTAAAGACCAAGTAACATTTCATTGATTCATTCTTATTTTTTTTTTCTAGTTTTTTCATTTTTTATTTAATTCAAAATAAATGATACTATGTCCATATAAATAAATGAAATAGGAAATTCTTGAGTAGTCTACTTCCCCTCGAACGCGGAATCCCCTTAAGGGTTGCAATTCAAAAGGGATTTCCTTGTCCATGTACCCCTCCATTTGATTCGATCTTTTAGGTCCTGACATCGCCTCGACGATTATGTTAAGATGTTCTTAAAGCCTATATGCGATGGATAGACTCCTGCAACCATGCATATTTACCCACTGAGAAACAGAATTCAATTTCACAAATTAAGGAAGTCTTTTTTCACGAGGTACAACTCAAAATTACTCATTTTTGACTACTGAATCGACCATAGACCAACTCCCCGCTCTTTTTTTGTTAATATTTTATACACCCATAATTCTGAGCTTCACGTTACTCCTTTCACGAGACATGTCAGATTGGGGACATCCCCACTAACTGGGAAGACAGTGTATCATTTTGAATCTGTAAAATTCGAATTTCGATCAAATCACACATCGCAGTATACAAGGCCTTCCAATTCTTTAAGAGGTTTATCTAAAAGATTCGCGATATAACTAGGTAGACGTTTCAAATACCACACATGGGTTACTAGACAAGCCAGTTTGATATATCCCATTTGATATCTTCGAATACGAGAATCCGCAAATTCAACTCCGCATTGTTCACAAAATCTCTGGTCCTCTTTTTCATCTCTGATTACTCGATAATTTCCACAAGCACAAATTCCACTTTTTATAGGACCAAAAATTCTTTCACAAAACAATCCATCCTTTTCGGGTTTATTGGTTTTATAATGAAAAGTATAGGGTTTTGTTACCTCTCCAACGATCTCGCCATTAGGGAGGATTTTGTTAGCCCAAGCACTTATCTTTTGAGGCGAAACTGATTCAATTCGGAGTTGTTGATGTTTATACCGATCGATCATAGAATAAAAATTCCGATTCGTCGTTTCGATTAAGCTTCCTTTCTATTAATCTGTAAATTTTTATCAGATACAAGGCAATGATTCAGTTCCAGAGCCAAAGAGCGTAGTTCTCGAACGAGCAATCGAAAAGATTCTGGAGCATCCGCAGGTTTAGGTATTGTTCCTCCAATCATCGTAATACCAAGGACTTCTTGACGAGCTCGAATATGATCCGATTTATAAGTAAGCATCTCTTGTAAAATATGAGCAACGCCAAATCCCTCTAGCGCCCAAACCTCCATTTCTCCTACCCGTTGTCCACCTTGCTTAGCCCGTCCTCTAAGGGGTTGTTGTGTAACAAGTGCATAATGTCCACTCGAACGCCCGTGTATTTTATCATCAACTTGATGAATTAATTTCAAGATATAAGGCTTTCCTAGTAAAACAGGTTGTTCAAAAGGATCTCCCGTTCTGCCATCAAATATTCGGCTTTTTCCGGGATACTCCGGTTCAAATACCCATGGATTCGCTGTTTGCTTACTAGCTTCATATAATTGCGAAAACACTAGTTTTCTCGAAGCCTCTTGTTCATATCTCTCATCAAAAGGTGCTATTCGATAATGTCTATCTAGCAGATCCCCCGCTAATCCGAGCGAGCATTCAAATATCTGTCCTACATTCATTCGTGAGGGCACTCCTAATGGATTGAAAACCATATCAATAGGTCTTCCATCTTGCAAATAAGGCATATCTTGTCGAGGTAAAATTTTGGAAATAATCCCTTTATTCCCATGTCTTCCAGCTACCTTATCA